AAACATGGATTGGTGTTTTATTTGACAAATCTTAGAATCCAGATTATTGTGTCGTAAAAAAAAAAAACGAATCGGAAAAAAAGATTTTTTTATTGAACGTGTTCATTCATTTTGACTACTTTAGTGCATTTCTCATAGTAATTTTGACTTCAACTCCACCCTCCCGGAGTTCATTCTCCGGGGAACCCCATTTAAATTATTTCGGTGTATTCTTTCCAATCTACTTTTTCTCTGATTTCGTTGGAAATCATATAAAGACAATTCCTATTTGATATAGCTATTTGGGCTAGTATTTTACGATTAAGAAGCAACTGCCTCTTATATAGATCATGTATTAATTTACTATAACTATAAGATACTCCTTTTTCTCGAATTACTGCGTTTATTCGAGTGATCCACAAACGACGAAAATTTATCTTTTGTTTATCCCTATCCCGATGAGCCGAAACCAAAGCTCTTATTTTCTGTTGAGTAATAGTTCGAGTAAGTCTTGAGTGAGATCCTCGAAAACTTGATGCAAATAAACGAATTTTTGTTCTACGTTTTCGGGCTATATATCCGCGTTTAACTCTAGTCATTGAATAAATAAAATTTTGACAAATAACTAATTGATTTTTTTCTTTCAGTTATTATTTTTCCCGTCCTGGCCTATTAATAACCAAACGGATTTTTCCAATGTATAAAATACAAATTCCAATGGCTTTGGCTACTATAACCTTCCCGACCACGATTTTTTCTTTTTTTGGGTATTTTACTGCGAAATATGAAAGAAATTGTGGGTTTCCTCGTTTCTATGGTTACTTCTTAAACGGTGAGGTCTTCTCTATACACCGGAGCCCTTATTTCATTTCATATTTCATCAATGTTATTGGTAACTTGTATAGTTCACACCACACTCTTTGGCTCTACCTATGAATTATTCAGTAATAGGTCTTTCACAATGAGACCCACCTATACAGTAACGGTATTTAATTATGAAAGTTAGCTAGGTAGCTGACCCTCGTAGTCCGTTCTTGACTGAGTGAGAACTTCTTTTTTTTTTTAATTTCAATAAGATTTTTCCGCTTAATGGATAACCAGTTGCTACCAATGGAGAATTGTTTCTCATCTTAAATTCAGATGATTGCATTTGCACCAACGGAAACCATAAACTTTATACACAATAGAAGGATAGATTTGCTTATTTTTAGATAGTGAATGGAGTTCCTTCTTCCATTCTATCCTATTCACTAGTACTGATCAGTCATACTGGAAGCAGTTTTCTTGCTTTTTCCTGTCAGCTCATGATCTAAACGAGTCGCACATACACCCTAGTACATGTTCCTCGACGCTGAGGACATCCCCGAAGAGCGGGGGATTTCGTGACATTTCGAATGGGCTGTCTTGTATTTCTAATAAGTTGTTTAATGGTTGGCATGTTGAGTCATATACATAATGGGCTGGTTTAGATTGATCCTAACCGGATTTTTTATTTATTTAATAGTAAACTCGGAGATAAAATCTCAAATCACAGATTTGCACAAAATCCATTTTTTTCATTCAACCGCTACAAGATCAACAATTCCATAAGTTTGGGCTTCTGTTGCTGACATAAAAACGTCTCTTTCCATGTCTTCAGATACAACCCATAAAGGTTTGCGCGTCCTTTGTACATAAACCCTTGTGATGGTTTCGCGTAGTTTCAGCAGTTCTTCCGCTTCCAGGATAAATTCTCCCGTTTGTGCCTCATAAAAAGAACTAGCAGGTTGATGCATCATTACCCTGATAATAGAAGGTTTCTCTATCTGGTGTGATGAAAGAAACAGAAAAGAAAGATAAAGAATAATAGGAAAAAGGATAGAATTGAACAACCGTACGGGCATTATCTTTTATGCATTGCATACGGCTCTATAATCAAATTGACCCCTAACTTTTCCATTCAAGAAAGATAAAAAATAGAATCTATTAGCCCCAGATGGGTAAATGATCAAAATGCCACCCTTCTTTTTTTTTTCGGAGGAGTTAAAAAATACTATGATGGCTCCGTTGCTTTCTATTTTAAAATGGATTTTTTTTATCTTTGATTCAGCAATCCCAAAGTTTCTTTTTGAGCCAATCAAAAAAAAAATTGGTTTTTTGCACTCTTTTTTTTTTATAACTTAAATATTGTTAAGAGCCCGTTAGTGTAAAAACAAACAAGTTTGTGACGCTGAATTGGACTTCCGATAGATAAGAGAAAGTCGGAAATATCTTTTATCTCATACTACTCTCTCGATACATAATCAAATCTTTTGAAAAAAAAATACAAAATTTTTCATATCGAATTCGAAGTGCCATGCTATTATTACTTAATATTCATATGGCGAAGGCATAGTTTTCTTTTTTCTCTCAAATAAAAAAACTTCATTGGCGCCAAGCGTGAGGGAATGCTAGACGTTTGGTAATTTCTCCTCCAACCAGAATAAAAGATCCCATTGACGCGGCCAATCCCATGCATATTGTATGGACCTCTGGTCGTACAAATTGCATAGTATCATAAATTGCTATTCCGGGTATTATCCATCCACCAGGGGAGTTTATAAACAAATACAGATCTTTAGTCTCATCCTCGATACTGAGATATACCATAAGACCAATAAGTTGATTCGAGATCTCGCTATCAACCTCTTGGCCTAAAAAAAGTAATCTTTCTCGATAAAGTCGGTTGAGTAGGGTAAAATTGTATCCCTTAGGAACCGTACATGCACCTTTTGATGCATACGGTTCAAAAAAATTGCGAAGAAAAGAATCAATGTATAGATTCCAGTCCTCTTTACTTTTCTTTTTCGGGTTTTTCTAATTTTTTAATGAAAGGGCTTTTTCTTCGATTTTTTAATAAAGATGAATTTTGATTTCTTCTTTAATAATATAAAAAAGGGTAAATAAACTTATCGAATTAACTTCTCATTGATGTATTCTTTCATCGAAATTCAATCCAAATCACGATGGTATTTTCTTGTTCCTGAATGGGTCTCTTTCATCTTTTTAGGTTTATGCTCTACTCCGGGTAAAGATTCGCCCGATTTTGATTTGCACATATAGGACAAATCTTCCCATCACCATTTCTTTTTGTTATGACTTTACAAATAATCATTTATGATACACATAGTAATCATAGATATATTACCAATTGGGTTTTTTTCTAAACGGAGCCTGGATACTTCATTTTTTTCGTCCAGCCAAAGCCAACCATAAATTATTCTAATTGATATAATTCTATGAATTCCCCCAAATAATGCATTTAATTGCACTTCACGCTCCAATTTTTCAATAATTCAATTTCTCTTTCTTGGGCGAAACAGAGGATATCTCGGTCGGGGGAGAGAATGGGGAAATCCCATATGACCCAAGATATCTGACAAGTCGCACTATACGTCAACCCAAGATGCATCTTCCTCTCCAGGACTTCGGAAAGGTACTTTTGGAACACCAATAGGCATGGATTGAAAGAAAAAAGAACTAAATACTATATTTCACTTTGATGTGGAAACGTAACAATATGGTTTTATTGTCTTTATTTTTATTGTCTTTATAATATTGACTTTATCATATTTATTTTATCCATAGATTAGAAAAATTTAGAAAGAAAGACAAAATAAATAAAGGAAATTTTTTACGAATAGATCCTTCTAATGATAAATGAAGAATGGACATATTTTCTCATAGAAAATGGTATCAATCCACCATTGCATATTGGTACTTATCGAATATAGAATAAATCTGCTTCTCTTTGTTCTTACGAACAGAATTCTTCCATTATTACAAATAGAATATAGAATCAATATTAACTTAATCCTTGTTAGGAAATAATCCCCTGAACAGGGGAAGTCTATAGGATAGTCATAGTATAATTTTTTCCAATGCAATAAAGTTACGTAGTGTCTATTTTTCTTCGATAAAGGGGTATTTTCCATGGGTTTGCCTTGGTATCGTGTTCATACCGTTGTATTGAATGATCCCGGCCGGTTGCTTTCCGTTCATATAATGCATACAGCTCTGGTTGCTGGTTGGGCGGGCTCGATGGCTCTGTATGAATTAGCAGTTTTTGATCCTTCTGACCCTATTCTTGATCCAATGTGGAGACAGGGTATGTTCGTTATACCCTTCATGACTCGTTTAGGAATAACCAATTCATGGGGGGGTTGGAGTATCACAGGAGGAACTGTAACGAATCCGGGAATTTGGAGTTACGAAGGTGTAGCTGGGGCGCATATTGTGTTTTCTGGCTTATGCTTTTTGGCAGCTATCTGGCATTGGGTCTATTGGGATCTAGAAATATTTTCTGATGAACGTACAGGAAAACCCTCTTTGGATTTGCCCAAGATCTTTGGAATTCATTTATTTCTCTCCGGGGTGGCTTGCTTTGGTTTTGGTGCATTTCATGTAACAGGTCTGTACGGTCCTGGAATATGGGTATCCGATCCTTATGGACTAACGGGAAGAGTACAGCCTGTAAATCCGTCGTGGGGCGTGGAAGGTTTTGATCCTTTTGTTCCGGGAGGAATAGCTTCTCATCATATTGCAGCAGGTACACTGGGCATATTAGCGGGTCTATTCCATCTTAGCGTTCGACCGCCACAACGTCTATACAAAGGATTACGTATGGGAAATATTGAAACCGTACTCTCCAGTAGTATCGCGGCTGTCTTTTTTGCAGCTTTTATTGTTGCTGGAACTATGTGGTATGGTTCAGCAACTACTCCCATCGAATTGTTCGGTCCCACTCGTTATCAATGGGATCAGGGTTATTTCCAGCAAGAGATATATCGAAGAGTTAGCGCGGGGCTAGCCGAAAATCAAAGTTTATCAGAAGCCTGGTCTAAAATTCCTGAAAAATTAGCTTTTTATGATTATATCGGCAATAATCCGGCAAAAGGAGGATTATTCAGAGCAGGCTCAATGGATAACGGAGATGGAATAGCGGTAGGATGGTTAGGACACCCTATCTTTAGAGATAAAGAAGGGCGTGAGCTTTTTGTACG